TCAAGATCAAGACATTAGGGAATACAACCGAGTTCCCTACGAGAACCCCAGAGGTCTCTCGAGCCTCATGGCTTTCCTTGCACTTTTTGAGATACGAAACCGTAAACGAAAAAGAGTGGTTGACCCGAGCTGTAGATACCACCCGCATCGTTCCCGACAACGAGAAATGTGTTGAGTCATGAGAGATCTCATTGCTGGCGAAAGCAAATTCGATGGAGAGCCCTGTTCTCTAACCGTCCAATTGGTCATAGTCTGTCAAGTACCTCTTAAACTAGGTCGGATGCGGAAAGCGCTCCACCTGACTTTGAGGGGATACTGGATAGAAAAAATAATGAATACACACACTGGCTTCTTCAAAGCGGGAGGTAATTACCTCCCGAATGGACGATGCCAGACCTTGTTCGGGCAGTGATTTAAGACTCTCGTATTGAGAGTCCCGGCACTTGTGTCTCTTAAAAGTGAGTGCTCGTTCTCGACTTCTGATGCTTGCTCTGATTATCCTTTCTTTACTTTATAAGTAAGGGCCTCTTTTCTGTATGACGCCTAATGACTTCCACCTAACCTGATGGGAAGGAGTGAAGAGCGGGTGCTCGGCACGAGTGAATGTTATAAGTTTCAATGTAGCTGGTTGCAGTCGATGCTCGGGTGAGTATCGATAGTGAGCAGCGGTTAGGAGACAGGTGCTATACTTTCCCGAACTATAATAAAAGGACTTCGCCCTAAAGACGGGTAACGGCCTCTTAAACTTCCCATGGACATAGAGAGAGAGTCATTTGAGCTATCTCCGGTGAAATACCTGCAACTGAGCTATGAAAGCGTCCCCGACTGAACACCCCTTCTTTTCTTCTCTTCTTTTAAAAAGTTATGGATTGGAGTAGACACGTGTAACTTCCCCCGGAGGGAACCCATAACTATATAAGCTTTGGGCGGGATGTTGTTCTCTTCTTCCCTGATTGACTAGACATATGTAACTTTGTTCTACCTACGGCAAGTGAATGAGTGATGCAATTTATTGTATCGCGAGTGAGCGCTAAAATGCCTTATTAAGAGTGAGGGAAGGCCTTGTTTTAGAGTTTGGAGTTCTCCAGTAGCAGCTGAGGGCTTTGGTCTTAGGTTGTTACGCGACAAGCTGGCAATTTAATCTCTTCCTCTTTTATAGAATAGAGGGAAAAGATGCGTTAAACACGCCTCATTATTAGATCTAGTACCACTGCTTCAATTTGATTGGATATGTTGAATCTTGCATTTGTTGATCGCGTATGTAGAGCTGTTTATAGCATGGAAATGTTAGCTCCTCCGCTTTCTCCGTCTCCTGCACTTCAGGTCTTGGTTGGAGACCTTGGGAGGCTTTCACTATCGGCGAGCTGCCTTTCTAGTCGTTGAATGAGGGAAGGGTGCCAGGGCAGGTGCCAGATCTCGAGAGTCATTCTTCTTTTAGAGGTGCCTGCTTTCATTCTATTTGTTGTGATGGCAAAACTGCCCCTAACTTCTCCGCCCACAGCAGTAGATGTTGCGTTCTTTATTCGCAGCTAAAGGGCTTTTTTCCTAGCTCCTGTCACAGCTCTTATCCAAGAGAGAAATCCACAAAAAAGGGGAGTATTCTATGCTTAACAAACTCCAGTTGAGGTAGAAGTTGATGTTACCTTATTATTAATAGATAGGGATATTTACCGGATTTCCGGGAGAACAAGAAAAGCCGGAAGAGGCGACAGCCAGTTAGCCATCAATCAAGTACGACAGCGGCCGAAGGTCTTCTCTAATAAGTCCAATAAAGTTTTTCGTGCTCTAAACCAGGGAGCAGGGGATCAGAAGAGAAGACAGTTACCGTCTGCCGCGGAATCGAAAGAAAGGCATTTATTTAAGCCGAGAAGGTCTGGTTACTTTGGTTGGTACGGCGTAAGAATCAGCATACTTTGCTTCTAGCGGCCTTGCATGAGTGACCGGTCAACAAGCTAGCTCAATTGCCGAACGATAGGCCAGACGCCAAGAACCAGACGGATCAGATGCTACCGCCCTCGGAGTCAGAGGAATTCCAAATTAGAATGCTTTCCGCGGAAGAGAAGAAGGGGGACCAAACTCCCGATATACCGAGCTCTTATCTAGTCGTTAGCGTCCTTCCTGCTTATTATAGAGGCAACAAGCAGAAAGACTTTTTTCCGTTGCTAATGAGAGCATAGGGGACAGGTGCCCGGTAAAAGAGGAATTTGGGATAGTCCATGTCAGCATTAAAAGACCCACTTTTATTATTAAAATAGTAGTTTGTGGCTACCATTGCATGCCTTCTTTCTATCCTCCCTAATACCTAAAACATAGTTCCGTCTATGGAGCCTAAAGCTTCAACCATGGCAGTAAGCAGTAAGTTGGCCCAGTCTTCGCCTTCTTCAGTGGCCAAATTGAAGCCTTCAACGTTCGGTCTACCACCTTTTTCAAGGTTGAGCTTGTTCAATTGAAGCTAATGCTATGCAGCCCTTCCCTTCTTCAATAAAGAAGCCCCACATTTTTTTTATTATACGAATACAAGCGCTGTGCTCATGTATATGCGGCAGCATGCGAAAAATGAAAAAAAAAAACACACACATTCCCATTTTTTTCGTGAGGAAGGACCCCCGAAATTTCTGTATTGAAAAAAAAAAAAAGAATATCTGAGGGGACAAATCGAACATTTGAATAAGGGTTGCCGAGCCAAGAATTCGATCCGTTTTTGGAAAAAAGACTGAGTTTTTCAGGTGAATCCAGTGAAAACTTGAAGATCTAATCCGAAAGAGCATCTTTCAAGCTTAGAAATAGATGTTCTGTTCAGAAGGTATAGGAGAAGGGCTAAGTACCCATTTTCTTTCAGATGAAAAGTAAGTTGACCGAGGAAATTAGCGATCCTTCCACTAAGACTAAGGAAACTTACCTGAATATATTGCGCTCCAGCAGCAGCAGATGGTTCTGCTTCAGCATTAACTGATCTGCCAACATTGATGACACCGGGAAAGCTTTGACAGGCCTAGTCATTTATCTGGATTCGCCTGAAAAACTCTAGAAATTTGAAGAGTAAGACTGCGAGGGAAGAGGATTCATTCCCCTTCCTCGTTCTCTGTTCTAGATAGAATAGGAATCCCAGAGCCTGGCGAAGATGAATAAGAGGAATTTTACTTGTATATAGTGTTATGGAAGAATGTTTCAGAGCGATTGAAGGTTCCATATCTGCATTTTTTCATTTTTTCAATAAGGGATGAGAGAGTGAGGGAGGAAAGATCTATCTATCAAAGCGGAAAGTCCAGAGCCGGCTGTACAGCAAATGTATACTTATGCTTCCGCCGAGTCATAACCGGATAAAGGTAAAGGGTTAGCTTTCTAGCAAGAGAGTCAAAGCCCTATCCACAGCCAAGAAGCAAGGGCCGAGTGTCTAAAGACCGGATTCCCTCTCTGAATCATAGGGTATTCACTGGACTTTTTATCAATATGAGGTTCTCGTCACATTGAGTATATAATTATGAAGCCAAGGCAATCGGGAAAAGAACTCAATGAAAAAGGGCCTATTCTCTCGCGTAAGGCTAACGGATTCTTAGTCGAGTAAGTCAAGTCCCTCTCCTTTAAAATAGAGTCAGCACACTTCCCCCCCTTCAATGAAAGAAGCTTACCTGAGTTTAGTCTCGGGGGACTGATGACCTTCTATTGAAAGAGTGGAAGGTAGCAGATGGAGATTGAGATTGAACAGTTGGTGGCCCGACGAGGAAGTCTTGCCCATTTAAAGTAAGCTTGAAGCTTCCGGCAACCGCTTATCCGTGGGAAATAAATGGAGGATGGAACTTCATATTGAACATTTATAGGCTTCGGCGGATGCCGATTCGGCAACTGATTGACTATTATTCAGGTACGGATGAGGCTTATGGGGAAGGGCTGACGCTTAAGCATCGGCTAGTGGAACCACTCCTGTCCTTCTTTCGTATCCGAGGTGGGCGCTTTACACATATGATATGGAGATCTAGTACGGTGAACAAGTAAGGTAGGGGCTTTTCGATTAGGCGAACCAGTCCAACTAGTCAAAAAAACAACAACTGTCCACCCCTTTTCACGGCTTTAGCAAAGCTTAGGTCCCCGGGTCCAAAACGTCGGCAGAGGCTCGTCGAGACCTCGATTTGCTGCACAGAGGCTGTTTGAGAGCCCCTCTTTTGCCATGGACTAAGCTTGCCCTTCCCCCCTACCTACTATCCACGCGCGTAACACCAATTTAGCTCAGAAAGTGTACCTGGTGAGGGCCTCGCTCCTTCCCTCCAAGCCTGTCTACTCTGGAAAACAACAAAAATAACTCCCATCAAATCAACAGCCCCTTGTTGGCTGTTGGCCTGACCAGATTTGTTGATGGAAGGTCCTTGCTGCTTTGTCATCCAGAGCCTGGGGGTCCCCAAGGAGTGTTTATTAATAGGCCCCAATAGTCTTATTGGAAGAAAAAGGTCCTCCCAAAATACCATGCAAGACAGTTGAATAAGGTGAGTGAAACGAGTGAAACATTGAAAATGGAGAAAAAAGCCCTTGGTTCGAAGGCAAGGACTCAAATCCGGTCACCCAAGAAATGGGGCTAAGAATGTCTTCTAGAAGCACAGTGTACTATCTACTGTTCCTTCTTTCTTTAGTTATAGAGTAGACGGTTTTGAACGGAGAATGCAGAATAGAATCATCATAATAATGGTATGATATTCCATCTAGCTGGGGTTGGCTTTCTCTCACCAGGAAAGGGGGAGACCAAATAAAGCAGATGAATGGGGGATTCAGTAGCACGGACACCATTCCCAAGGAATGGAAAGAAGGAACCACAACGTAGTCAACTATAAGAACAGGCAAGGAAGCACACTTTTGCCCAAAAACAAAGGTCGACTCAGGAGAAGGAGCTTCAAGACTGTAGATCCACCTTACGATCGATGCCGTCCACCGGAAGACCGAACCCAGACTTAGATTTATTACCACATTGCGCTTTGCTCGGTACGGAGATAGGAGCTCCGAACCTGCAGAGACGAGATCTCTACTCCTAGAACCTTTGCTTGTGGTTTGGGGCACCGTAGCTCACCTTTCACTAAAAAGAAGGTGGTGCAGCCAGGTTAAGAAGTTGCTAACATCGGCTACCCCTGACCTTCAGCGTCCCATTTTCCGCAAATACATTGATTTATTCATTGCGCACAATCGGACGCTAACCTTGAACTGACCCTTCAACTGACTAGGCGCTTGGGAATTCTGAAACCTCCCCCTTTTTCTTTTGAGACCTACTTCCTCCTTGCTTGAACCTTTGCGACGACTATGGCACCTTTTGGCTTGTACTCCTCTTTGACCTTTGGAACGGAGGGGCACGGACTCCACTAAAGAGTCTGATTGGAATTCGCATTCTCGATAACAATGAGCCGCTACGAGATCTCAAAAGCGACAGAAAGATAGTACAAAGCATGAACGAACCCTTATCGTAGAAGACGACTTCTTTCTATTCTATTTTGATCTTGCAGAATGGAACCCTACTCTTTGAGGCAGGGGAAGACCCAATCCATAGAATCCAGAGAGGAAAGAGGAAAAACAATTGGTTATTCAAGTCAGGCTGCTTTCAGGCGTGTGCTCGGGTCTTCTTTCTTCAAAAATCCTATTCTAGAGCCTAGATCGAAATCCATTCTGTCAATGACTTTCTTTTTGGCGTTCGAGGCCTCTCCAATTGATTTGAGAAGTAGAGACATTGGTAAGAGAATGAGTATTCGTACATCTCCTCAGAGGCAGCGTTCGGCGGCTTCTTTGTCTTAATCTAAGCCTCGGATCTTGACCAACCAATGCCAGAGGTTGTTTTCCCACCATTTCACACTCGACGAAAGGTGGAAGTCACAAAAGAATCATAGCTCTATGGATTGTCTCTCGTCCCAGCCTCACCTTGCGAAATCTTATTTGTTAGAATGCAAACCTTATTCCTATACTTTATCTACCCTTTTAGATGCAGACGTTAAGACTCATGCCATGTTTGCTCCTTATTCCTTTCCTTAAGAAAAGAAGTCAAAGTCTTATTAATGCTAGAAGAGAAAAGGCGCTGGCCCTCCTACCTGACTTCTGCCCAGAAAATAAATGGCTTGTTCTCGTAGGGATAAAAACAACTAGAAGAAAGACTTGAAGGAAGGGAAGCACTGATAAGAATAGCTATGGAGAGCCTTAAGTAAGATAAGTCAGAAATGGCAAGGACTAATTAGAAGGTGCGTAAACAAAACACCAGGAGAGGTCTGGAGTGGACACTATCCTTCAATGTCTTAGCCCTCCTAAGTAAATACTCTTTTTCCATCGGCTGGAAATGTATCCTAAGTAGAAGTAACTGAACTGGCTTAGAAAGACTCAGAGATTGATTGCAGTTGCCCTCGGAAGGGAACTAGGATCTATTGGAGGAAAAGACCGTGCTTCAGGAAAGAGGATGTAAGGGATTTTTCTGAGACAACCATTACTCTCTACGGCTCCTTTGGACATAGATCCACACACACTCCTAGTCATTATGTTTACTGGACAAGGATTGGTTGTCCATCAGGGATTTCTCCAGCTTTTAGTAGCACAGCCTGTAAAGAGTAAGCTTTTTCTCAATCTCTTTTTATTCACCGTTCACAGGCCACCTCAAATCCTATCCTCTACCACCAGCGACAACTAAGGCTTCACCTGCAATCGACTTTTATCTCTCACCTAGCGTAAAAGAGAATCGAATCCCTTGTTGGCGAGATTCTTGCCGAACTTCGGTTACAACACTCTTTCCCTCCGATCTGGGGCTAGCAATAAGGAAGTACTACTATGGAAAATGGCAAAAAGGAGTCTTTTTCAAAAGCAAGCTATATATAGGATGTAATAGCCTGGGAGTAATATCATCTAATAGAATTTTTTCCCCGTTGATTCTCCCAGTAATCTAAGTATGAGTGTAAGTCCTCCTAGTGGCCATTGCTCCTAGTATGAGTAGTTTATAGCCCCAGGATAAGTCATTTAAGTGTCCCCCCGCTCTACTAAAAGAAAGCTAGCATTCGGAATAGCCGGAAACTAGGGCTTAGTATGAGTATGAGAGTACTCACCCAACTACTAGAGAAAGGCTAAGTGAAGTACTTCTCGGGGCTTCTCTTTTCTAAAATTCTTCTCTTCTTGCTTATCACCGACTTTTCGAGCGTAGTCTGTAGTGGGGAGGGCCATTCTCACAGGAGTTGGAGTAGGAACATGACAAACCCTTATAATGCATTCTCGCATTAAGTAGCATACTCATGTTGTCTGCTTTCGTCTCGAAGGCCGGTTCGGTAAAAGTTCAAATCCTTCTAACTGGCTAGTGCATTAAGGTGGCATGTCTTACTCCGCGCCAGCAGTGAACGAAGTGTTAAAGTAGAGAGAGCTAGCGTTCCGTACTCAGCCGACCAAGCAAAACTCCAGCTAAGCTAATAGCTCTCATTGTGGGGTTTCTTATCTTACTCTGTCATTTTTTCTTCCGCCGATCCTGTCCCTTTGGCAGGAGGCTGTCATATTCGGTTCAAAATAGGCAAGCTAACTATTTTCTTAACACATGCGCAAGCTGATATCCCTACTTTTACTATAGAATAGGGGGTCTTTCTAAGGGATATCAACTTAAGGAACTAAGGGCGGCGAAGGAAGAGTCCCATCTGGAGCTATCGTATAAAATTTATTCCACAGGCTCTCTAGCCCGATGATAGGGGACAATTTTTCAATCAGTTAGATCGCCCACTCCGGTGTTAGCTAACTTTCCTTACTAAACTTTTACTATACTGGGGCCTCACAAGAGGGAAGGTGGGAAGAACAGGCTGTTACTGTTAGGCCTTTCGGGGATGCGAATCCCAACTCTAAAGCAGTCATTCCAATAAACCGAAAAAGGAATTATTCGAATAGAATAGTAGCAGAAACGGGGGTGAAACCCATTCACCAACAAGTCCCTAGCTTCAACAGCTAAGGAATAAGTAGTTAGTTAGAGATCTGAGACCCGCTACCTTGCTTCTCTCCTCGCGGAAGTCCCTATCAAGAAGGAGCGCCCCTCCCCCTTTCTTCGGAAGTTTAGTCCCATTCGTGTCTTGGCCCATTCAAGTCAGTTTAACGAAGAATATATTTTAATAAAAGACCGCGGGGTAAGGGACCCATTAATTCTTGCTTTCGTTTTAAGTCGTTGACTCCGTTTACGAGAGCCGTTCAGAAAGAAATCAATATAGAGTAGCAGAAATGCAGGTTAAAGCACTTAATCAGCTTCCCCGCTCCCCTCACTCAATAGGAATACCCGAGCCCTCGGTAAGTTAACTCACAGGTATTCCCGGGCCAAGACTCTAACAGCTAGGCATTCTTCCAGGACTGAAAGTTAGGAATCTATAACTAGGAACCAAAGCTTCGATCTAAAGACAGGTCTAGGAAGATCTGAATCCCGGTTATACGGCCTAAGGGAAGCCCTAGATCCACTAGAAAGGCTAACAAACGACTCTTCCAGCAGCTAAGGATAGCATTGGCATAGAAAGGAGTAACGTGTCTGAAAGGGCTTCTTACTCATATTCCTACAGTTGGAGCTAAGGGCCGACTAGAAGAAAGCAAACTCGGATTCCGTAGCTATTAACGAGGGAAGCCCAGTCTTTCTTTTGTAGTTGCTCTTGTTCCTTATTTGTCGTACTCGGCGTAACACCCGACCCCAGCCCAGGGGGGGCACCCCGACAGGGGGGGTTGCTAATGGGAATAACAAATATAGGAATGCATAGTATAAGAGAATATATGAACTTCGTGTTCCCTCTCCCTACCATTAGTCTAGGCGAGCATATTATCACCTGGGAGGTATCAACACGAGTGGGGCGCCCTGTGCCTAATAGCAGTTCTCGAGCGTATAAACGGAAAAAGGTTGAAAGGAAAGAGAAGTCAGCCTTAAGCGAACCTAAATGCCCGGCTTAGCAGCCTAAGACAGGTAGACCAAATCAGAGGTCACACCCACTGGTGAAAGAAACGCATTGGAAGGCTTCCCTGTGAGAAGGAAGTTCGCATCAGACGTGAAAGACCTAGGCGCCGTTAAGTCCTTGGATCCTAAGATCCCAGTTAAACCATATCCAAGTTAGAGTGAAAAACGAGTCATTGCTCTTTTTATCACACCTTTTCGAACTGAGTCACTGCTTTCCTTCTGCTGCTAGAGAAGCGGGGTTCCTTTCTTCAAAGGCTGTTAGAAGCGAGTTGGAAGAAAGAAGCACTAAACTGATTTAACAAGTAACCTATCCCTATCCCACTCCAAGGGGAATGCCCTCAAACGCTAAGGTAAAGAAAGACTGGTTGGTTTGCTAGCCACTTAGAATACTGCAGCCGGGACGACAGCTACGACAGCTTTCCGCGTAACAACAGCAAGAGTCACAACAAAAGCCAAGGCTTACCCACCACTTCTGCTACTTAAAAAAGCATCGATACCTTCTCTAATCCCAGTTATAATAAAGCCCGGACCGAGCATATATAGTGCTATCCCAGTGACCGGTATCTTCCTAGGCAGGCTTTTCAGCCCCATTTCCCTCTATTCGAGTGAAGAGTCAGACTAGTTCCCCAGAGTCGGATCCCTAGCTGCGGGGAAGGCAGTTAAATAGCCATAAGATCGGATCCTTTGCAACGAAGGAATAACAATCTAAACCTAAGTTACGGCTAAGAAAGAGAAAGGTTACAACTTCCCTCTCCCTATTGGTCGAGCTATCTCTTTCAGATCCTCAGCTGCCCTTTACCCCGGGGCCCAAGACGCCAACCAACCCGGTGCTCCTCGTTCCGAATAAAAAACAGTAAAAAAGTGGCTAACCCGCGCAAGCAACAACGCACTAGAATTTCTCATCTAATTAATATTTGTTTGAATAATGGAGAATAATAATGCGAATATAAGGAAGGAGGAGGTCCTGATTTCGGGGCGGAGCCGTATGACGCGAGAGTGTCACGTACGGTTCCTTTGAGAAGGCTCAGAAAGACCACCTATCAGGCCCGGCGAGCGGTCCACGGAGCTGCATCCCTACTCACCCGGTCCATGCACATTGCTCTTTCCAGGAGGTTGGCCGCCTATCCTGGATCTTCCAATTTCCAAGAAGATCCCGGGCTCGATCTGGTTTAGTATCAAGGTGATTCTGTTTCTTTTTCTATATATATGGGTCCGTGCAGCATTTCCACGATATCGTTATGATCAATTAATGGGACTTGGACGGAAAGTGTTCTTGCCTTTATCATTAGCGCGGGTAGTTCCCGTTTCTGGTGTTTCAGTCACCTTTCAATGGCTCCCTTAATTATGCGCGGGGAATTTCCCTCTTTGAGTAATGGGAAGCGGGCTAGTCCCCGAAAATGCCCCCTTACTTTCCTTGAAGTTGGGGTTCAAAATATTCTGCCAAACCCGATGTTTTTAGAGAAAAGGTGTAGTCTTTTTGGACGGGGGTTTCGTTTCGTCAAGAAGAACGAGGCCCTCCTCATTAGTATTCTCAAAAATATGCTAATGAGGAGGGGGAAGGAGAAGTGGGCATGTGGGTCTCCTTCACTTGACTATTTAGGTTAGTTTATCCCACTACGAACGAAAGACCAATGACACACCGGTCTATATTTTTCATCATCTCAGTGTGAATTTCCCTAAAAATGATGTCTATAGGCTGCCCTTTCGGATTTTGAAGTAAATTAACCAATCCAATCAATGTTCATAAGTCGACCTATGCTTTCCATACTTACCCTGAAACAGCCACTTAGCTCTAGCTTCGGCCGAGCCTTCGTCATATGCTTAGTCAAAACCACTCTTGCTACGAAGCTACTTTTTTTTTAGGGAGTCCCTTTTTCGGGATAGGCAGGATATCTTGGTTTGGGAAAACTGGTTAAAAAGACGAATGCTCCTCCATCTGTGGTAAGAAAGGTTATATGTATAAGGGCTAAGTTTTATCCGTCTCAACAGCTAGTGTTTATAGGAGCTCTGGTTCATCCGTATGCCTCAGCTAAGGTTGAGTCATAGGCAAGTGCAACTTAACTAGATTCAGTGCCGGTTTTTGTGGGGCGAGTTTATGATTCGGATCCATACCCGGTGGATCGAGTTTACCGAGTCCAAGCACAAATAGCTGAGATAGCTGTGGGAATAAGCGCCTAGAAGAGAGCTTTCACTGGCTTTTTCTTACTATGAGGATGGATGTAGATATAAGTCGTCTCTTGGCCAGGGCATTAGCAGAGCAGCTTCCACTCCTCCCTTCGATAAGCTTCCCTTTTTGGGCACTGGACCTAGTTACCGCTCCATGGGAACATCTATAGATTCCGCTATCGGGAAAGTCAGGCATGGAATCACGCTAAGGTAAGGTTTATATCTAATCCATCTAGAATAGGATCTACTCTATCTATTTTATTTTCCACTTCTGCCTGGCTGACTGAATAAAGAAATGGAACCATAGCTAAGACTGATCGATGAGCCTTCTCTCTCCTTGATCTGTCTAGTTCTATTTTGTTTGACTAATCCGAATCTGTGGACTGAGTGAGTAGCTAACTCAAATAGAATATTTTAGGATATAGGAGTAGGGCTATTCTTCGCACCGAGAAAATCTTTTGTGAATCTCGTTATCTCCACGGGCGCTGGGTTAAGGGCAGAATCAGACCTTGGGGAACCGGTACGAAAGGGAGCTAGCTAAGGCAGCATAGTAGGCCTTTTAGAATTAGATCAGTTTAATTTGGCTCTAGACTACGATTCGATAGAGAACGATTTGGCACATCTTCGATTTCCTGGTATGAAAGTAGTTAGGCTTGGTTTTCTTTTTGTTCAAGATATTCGGCATAAGCCGTCTTTGCTTTTGCTCTTATCGATGTGATCCTTGTCTTTAGCTTGGCACCAGGGCGGCTTGCTTACCTACCTTATGACTTTCGGACTTTCTTCTTTTCTGTTAGCACGCATCCAGTGACCGATGAATCTGTTGTCGGAATAAGCGTAAGCGCAGCAAGAGAATTCACAGCTTTTGTTCCTAAAATCCCGACTTGAAACTGGGTTGGCTTTCAAAGATAGAGACTATCACTGGATTGCTTGCTCAGTTCCTCAATCCAATTTCCCATTTGACTTCCTGACATTTTAAAGAGCTTGAATAAAAGAAAGGCCTGCTTACCCGCTTCAACTTCAAAGAGGATTTCTCACGGGATTGGTGTAACTGTCTTTACTGACTGTCTTCTCTTCTGGTAGCGTATCGGTTTCCTAAAAGCAGCTACTTAATAGCCTTTAAATAGGTAGGGCTCTTGTAGCTATTAGGTTTCCTGTCTTATACTATAGCATCTGGTAGCTAAGAGGAAGTCCATCTAGTAAGCAGTTAGCTGAGAGTCTTAGGACGAAAGGTACATTTCGGCTTATATAGGGGATACGGTTTTGAATCCACTTATGGGAAATGATACGTCCAAGGTTAAGAGGTCTTAGCTGCTTATCCGGTTTTAGCGGAAGAGGAGCTCTTTTCAATAACCGCTGCTACCGAATCCCTTGTTATCGGTAGGGCTACTAATTAGGAATTCCAGGCAAAATTGAAATTTATTTAGGATCC